TTTTTATAAAGCAATTCGATTCTTGAATAATCAACATCACTTCTGCCTCTATTGTAGCAAAAGATTCCCTTTTTATGTGGAAAAGGCCCGTATCAATAATTATGATTTTACATATGGACAATTCCTCAATATCTTGTTCATTCGCAACAAAATCTTTTCTTTGTGCGGCGGTAAAAAAGAACATGCTTTTTTGGAGATAGATACTATTTCACCAATCGAGTCACAGGTATCTAACATATTCATACCTAACGATTTTCCACAAAGTAGTGACGAAAGGTATAACTTGTACAAATCTTTCCATTTTCCAATTCGATCCGATCCATTCGTTCGTGGGGCTATTTACTCGATCGCAGACATTTCTGGAACACCTCTAACAGAGGGACAAATAGTCAATTTTGAAAGAACTTATTGTCAACCTCTTTCAGAGATGAATCCATCTGATTCAGAAGAGATGCATCAGTATCTCAATCTCAATTCAAACATGGGTTTGATTCACACTCCATGTTCTGAGAAAGATTTCCCATCCGAAAAGAGGAAAAAACGGAGTCTTTGTCTAAAAAAAGGGCTTGAGAAAGGGCAGATGTATAGAACCTTTCAACGAGATAGTGCTTTTTCAACTCTCTCAAAAAAATGGAATCTATTCCAAACATATATACCATGGTTCCTTACTTCGACAGGGTACAAATATCTAAATTGGATATTTTTAGATACTATTTCAGACCTATTGTCGATACTAAGCAGCCACAAATTTGTATCCATTTTTCATTATATTATGTATAGGTTGGATAGATCATGGCGAATTATTCAGATAAAATTGCGTCTTCCACAATGGAATCTGATAAGTGAGATTTCGAGTAAGTTTTCACATAATCTTCTTCTGTCCGAAGAATTTAGTCATCGAAATAATGAGTCACCATTGATATCGACACATCTGAGATCGCCAAATGTTCTGGAGTTCTTCTATTCAATCCTTTTCCTTTTTCTTGTTGCTGGATATCTCGTTCGTACACATCTTCTCTTTTTTTCTCGAGCCTACAGTGAGTTACAGACAGAGTTCGAAAAGGTCAAATCTTTGATGATTCCATCATACATGATTGAGTTGCGAAAACTTCTGGATAGGTATCCTACATCTGAACTGAATTCTTTCTGGTTAAAGAATCCCTTTCTAGTTGTTCTGGAACAATTAGGAGATTCTCTAAAAGGAAGACGGCCTTTTGCTTTTGGCGGCAATCGGAATCTCATCGATCTCATCAGTATCATACTAAATCCCATCAATCTCATCAGTATCATACCAAATCCCATCAATCGAATCGCTTTTTCGATAAATACGAGACATCTAAGTCATACAAGTAAAGCGATCTATTCCTTGATAAGAAAAAGAAAAAACGTGAATGGTGATTTTTTTGATGATAAAGATGATAAAGTCGAATCCTGGGTCTCGAATAACGATGAGATTGAGGATACAGAAAGAGAATTCTTGGTTCAGTTCTCCACCTTAACGACAGAAAAAAGGATTCATCAAACTCTATTGAGTCTGATTCATAGTGATCATTTATCTCATAGTGATCATTTATCAAAGAATGACTCTGGTTATCAAATGATTGAACAACCGGGAGCAATTTACTTACGATACTTAGTTGACATTCATAATAAGTATCTAATGAATTATGAGTTCAATACATCCTCTTTAGCAGAAAGACGGATATTCCTTGCTCATTATCAGACAATCGCTTATTCACAAACCTCGTGTGGGGCTAATAGTTTTCATTTCCCATCTCATGGAAAAAGCTTTTCGCTCCGCTTAGACCTATCCCCCCCTAGGGGTATTTTAGTGATAGGTTCTATAGGAACTGGACGATCCTATTGGGTCAAATACCTAGCGACAAATTCCTATGTTCCTTTCATTACAGTATTTCTGAACAGGTTCGTGAAGAACAAGCTTATTCCGTTTGATTTTGATGATAGTGACGATAGTGATGATAGTGACGATCGTGACGATAGTGACGATAGTGACGATATTGATGTTGATGATAGTGACGATATTGAGATTGATGATAGTGACGACCGTGACCTTGATACGATCGATATCGTCACTAGGATGAATGGGCTAACTATGGATATGATGCCGCCGGACCTAGACCTACTTTATATCCCCCTTCAATTCGACTTAGCACAAGCAATGTCTCCTTGTATAATATGGATTCCAGGCATTCATGATCTGGCTGTGAATGAGTTTTATTACTTATCCCTCGGTCTATTAGTGAACTATCTCTCCAGGGATCGTGAAAGATGTTCCACTAGAAATATTCTTGTTATTGCTTCGACTCATATTCCCCAAAAAGTGGATCCCGCTCTAATAGCTCCGAATAAATTCAATACATGCATTAAGATACGAAGGCTTCTTCTTCCACAACAACGAAAGCACTTTTTCACTCTTTCATATACTAGGGGATTTCACTTGGAAAAGAAGATGTTCCATACTAATGGATTCGGGTCCATA